GTCCAACGGATGACCCCCACTAAGAAAAAGTATTTTGTTTTGGTTCGACCCGTAGTCACATATGAAATAACGGACGGTATCAATTTAGTAACACTTTTCCCTCAGGATCTGTTGCAAGAAAGGGATAATGTGCAACTTCGAGTTTTCAATTATATCCTTTATGGAAATGGCAAAGTCACTCGGGGAATTTGTGACACAAGTATTCAATTAGTACGTACTTGTTTAGTATTGAATTGGAGCCAAGACAAAAAAAGTGCTTTTATCGAAAAGGTATGCACTTCTTTTGTTGAAGTAAGGACAAAAGGTATAATTCGGGATTTCCTAAGGATCGATTTAGTGAAAGCGGCTCTTTCATATATAGGGAAAAGGAATGACCCCCCCCTTTTTTATTATTATGGATCAGAACATAAGAATATGAATCTGTTTTTGTCCATTTCTTCAAAGACAAAACTTCAACAATCATTTAACCAAAATCAAGGAACTGTTCGTACGTTGTTGGATCAAAATAAGGAATGCCTGTTTTTTATAATTTTGTCATCATCCAATTGTTTTCGAATGGGTCCATTTACAACCAACGGTGTAAAATATCACAAAGAATCCATTAAAAAAGATCGCCCAATTCCAATTAATACCCCATTGGGTCCTTTAGGAACAGTCCTTCAATTTGCGAATTATTTTTTTTTTTTCCTTTTAATAACTCATAATCAGATTTTGGTAAATAATTATTTACAATTTTACAATTTAAAATTAAAACAAACCTTTCAAGTCTTTAAATATCAATATTATTTAATAGATGAAAAGGGAAGAATTTATAACCCCGATTTTTTTAGTACCATCATTTTGAATCCATTCAATTTACATTGGTATTTTCTTCATTACCAGTTTTGTAACGAGACATCTACAAAAATGTGTCTTGGACAATTTCTTTGTGAAAATGGATGTATAATAAAAAATGGGCTGCATTTAAAATCGGGTCAAGTTCTAATTGTTCACTTTGATTCTGTAGTAATAAGATCGGCTAAACCCCGTTTGGCTACCCCAGGAGCAACAGTTCATGGCCATTATGGGAAACTCATTTATGAAGGGGATACTTTAGTTACATTTATATATGAAAAATCGCGGTCTGGGGATATAACGCAAGGTCTGCCAAAAGTGGAACAAGTCTTAGAAGTTCGTTCGGTTGATTCAATATCAATGAATCTAGAAAAAAGGATTAATGGTTGGAACGAGCGTATAAAAAAAAGTCTTGGAATTCCATGGGGATTCTTAGTTGGAGCTGAGCTAATTATAGCGCAAAGTCGTATCTCTTTGGTTAATAAGATCCAAAAGGTTTATCGATCCCAAGGGGTGCAGATCCATAATAGGCATATCGAAATTATTGTCCGGCAAATAACATCCAAAGTCTTAGTTTCAGAGGATGGAATGTCTAATGTTTTTTTGCCCGGAGAACTAATTGGATTGTTTCGAGCAGAACGGGCGGGGCGCGCTTTGGAAGAAGCGATCTGTTACCGAACTTTCTTATTGGGAATAACGAGAGCATCTCTGAATACTCAAAGCTTTATATCCGAAGCAAGTTTTCAAGAAACTGCTCGAGTTTTAGCAAAAGCAGCTCTTCGAGGCCGTATTGATTGGTTGAAAGGACTCAAAGAAAACGTTGTTCTGGGGGGGATGATACCCGTCGGTACTGGATTCAAGGGATTCGTCCACCGTTCAAATCAACATAAGAGCATTAGCATTCCTTTGAAAATAAAAAACAAGCCTCTATTCGCGGGAGAAATGGGAGATATTTTGTTTTACCACAGAGAACTATTGGATTTTTGTTTTTCAAAGAATTTAGGTCATAAATCAAAACAACAATGATTTTGGGGATTTAAGAGAAGAAATTTATCTTTGTCATTTAATTATTAATTAATTGAATAAAATCATGTAAAAAAAAAATATATATATAACGAATAGAAAAATAATTTATGGTTTGGCCATCAACGGCCAATCCACGTTAAATAAAGAAGGTTCCGTTGGAACAATTTTTTATTTCAGGATACCTCATCTCTTTATAAAAAAAAGAGTTTAAAGTGTGTGGAGAAATGACAAGAAGATATTGGAACATAAATTTGGAAGAGATGATGGAGGCGGGAGTTCATTTTGGTCACGGTACTCGAAAATGGAATCCTCGAATGTCACCTTATATCTCTGCAAAATGCAAGGGTATTCATATTATAAATCTTACCAGAACTGCTCGTTTTTTATCAGAGGCTTGTGATTTAGTTTTTGAGGCCGCAAGTAGAGGAAAAAATTTTTTAATTGTTGGGACAAAAAATAAAGCAGCTGACTCAGTAGCATGGGCGGCAATAAGGGCTCGATGTCATTATGTTAATAAAAAGTGGCTTGGCGGTATGTTAACGAATTGGTCCACTACAGAAACAAGACTTCATAAATTCAGGGATTTAAGAATGGAACAAAAGGCGGGGAGACTCGCCCGTCTCCCGAAGAGAGATGCCGCGGTGTTGAAGAGACAATTATCTCACTTGCAAACATATCTGGGCGGGATTAAATATATGACAGAGTTGCCCGATATTGTAATCATCGTTGATCAACAAGAAGAACATACGGCCCTTCGAGAATGTATTACCTTGGGAATTCCAACACTTTGTTTAATCGATACAAATTGTGACCCGGACCTCGCCGATATTTCGATTCCGGCAAATGATGATGCTATATCCTCAATCCGATTAATTCTTACCAAGTTAGTATTTGCAATTTGTGAAGGTCGTTCTAGCTATGTAAGAAATCCTTGATTTTTTTATGAAATCCACAATTAAATTTCCCGAATTTATACTAAAATTGGTTATGATATCCTGAATACCAAAAACAATAAAGGGCTGGGGATATTATGTTATTAATAGGTATCCTAAACAAAATCCATTAAATAAACAAAGTAGACAAGTCGAGAAAGAGGCGGTTGAATCAAAATAATTTTTTTTAGTTATATTTCTGTCAATCAGAGGACAATATGAATATTCTATCATATTCAATCAACACACTAAAGGGGTTCTATGATATGTCTGGTGTGGAAGTAGGTCAACATTTTTATTGGCAAATAGGGGGTTTCCAAATTCATGGCCAGGTACTTATAACTTCTTGGGTTGTAATTGCGATCTTACTAGGGTCAGCTGCTATAGCTGTTCGGAATCCACAAACCATTCCGACAGGCGGTCAGAATTTCGTTGAATATGTCCTCGAATTCATTCGAGACGTGAGCAAAACTCAAATTGGCGAAGAATATCGCCCTTGGGTTCCTTTTATTGGAACTCTTTTTCTATTTATTTTTGTTTCTAATTGGTCAGGGGCCCTTTTGCCTTGGAAAATCGTACAGTTACCTCAGGGGGAGTTAGCCGCACCCACGAATGATATAAATACTACTGTTGCTTTAGCTTTACTCACGTCAGTAGCCTATTTCTATGCGGGTCTTACAAAAAAAGGATTTGGTTATTTTGGTAAATACATTCAACCAACTCCAATTCTTTTACCCATTAACATTTTAGAAGATTTCACAAAACCTCTATCACTTAGTTTTCGACTTTTTGGAAATATATTAGCGGATGAATTAGTAGTTGTTGTTCTTGTTTCTTTAGTACCTTTAGTGGTTCCTATACCTGTCATGTTACTCGGATTATTTACAAGTGGGATTCAGGCTCTTATTTTTGCAACTTTAGCCGCAGCTTATATAGGTGAATCCATGGAGGGTCATCATTGATTAGTCTTTGCAAGATTCGATTTTTAAGTTTAGATCCAATCGTGTGTCGCTCAAAAGACTCTAATGGTAATAGAAACAAAATATATTATGACGAGATGTGTAAAAAAAAGGAGTTGGTCAATAGAGAGTGGTTGCGCCAGATATGTGGAATCTAATGATTATAGGTTAATTTTTTTAGATTAGATGTTTTGAAGAATGATTCTAAAATTAGATTGAATTAAAAATACATAAGATACATATAGGCGGTTTACGTTATGTAAGAAACACATGTATATTTGATATTAGATATTGGCAAATTATATATCAACGAATATTTAATTTGTACTACTTGAATTTTGATAGAGCTGCCAACCGAGTTCTTTCGGTTTGTTTCATTTATAACCGTGAATAAAAATAAATAAACAGATAAACTAAAGAAAAAGATCGAAGAAGGTTTAAAAAAAGGAAATGCAGTAAGTTGAATTGATTCAAAAAAACTTTCCAATTTAGTAATTAAAAAAGATGAAGCCTTTACTAATTAAACAAAAATATTAAATTAATAATTCTAATATATTAGAATTAGAATTCGGCATTTTTGTTTAATTATTATCATTTCTATTATTTCTACTCTATGAATATTACAATGGAATAATTCAGTCCTAATTCTTTGGTTGATTGTATCATTAACCATTTATTTTTTTTGTGTGAGGAACTTATCTATCATGAATCCACTGATTTCTGCCGCTTCCGTTATTGCTGCTGGATTGGCTGTAGGGCTTGCTTCTATTGGACCTGGGGTTGGTCAAGGTACTGCTGCAGGCCAAGCTGTAGAAGGTATTGCGAGACAGCCTGAGGCCGAGGGGAAAATACGAGGTACTTTATTACTTAGTTTAGCTTTTATGGAAGCTTTAACAATTTATGGATTGGTTGTAGCATTAGCCCTTTTATTTGCAAATCCTTTTGTTTAATTCGAGAAAATAAATCTGAGCAATTTGTATTTCCTTTATGGTCGTGCAGGTTGTTTTTTCACATTATATTTAAATTAAAATTTCGTCTCGACATAATTACTTAATGCATTCATAAAATAATCCAAGGGAAGGGCTGATTTGAAAATGAAGAATTAGTGTTACCCCACTCGTTTTCTTCCTTCCCCTTACTTAGTCCAAAGCAAGGCAGAATTGCTCCAATAAAGGAGCTTTTTCGCAATTCACGGGAAACCTAGTATTTAATTCTATTTTATTTCAATTAATTCCATATAAAATTTAAG